TGGATTATTCGTAACTGCATATTTACAATATAGGCGCGGTGATCAGTCGGACCTTTGATTAATTACTATCTCTTTCTCTTTTTTTGATTGACCTCCTCCTACTTTATACAAAGGAGGTCAAATTAAAATATTAAAATTGTGGTTCAAGTTAGTGAAGCTCTTTCAGTCTAATTGGATCTAAGAAAAATAAGGACGAAATCACGCTCTGTAGGATTTGAACCTACGACATCGGGTTTTGGAGACCCGCGTTCTACCGAACTGAACTAAGAGCGCTTTCTTATCAGAAAAGACAAGGCTGTAAAGACACTTTTTTTAACCCCAATACATCTTTGAATGAACAATTATATATGTTCAATTTGAATCGATTTCAATGAATCCCTCGTTACTGCTCAACGGAGAAGTAATAGGTAGGGATGACAGGATTTGAACCTGTGACATTTTGTACCCAAAACAAACGCGCTACCAAGCTGCGCTACATCCCTTCAATTGGTCTACAGTGTCATTGTAGAGAATTCCTGTCTTGTTTTCCACACCATTATTTCCTCGATTGATATTCTATGGGCATTTCGTTTTTTTGGTCCTATTTAATTTAATATATATTTTAATTTAATTTAATATTATTAATATAATTTAAATTTCTTTAATAATAGTAAATAGTAAAAGACTTATATACGTATGAAATACGGAACGTAACCTATTGTAAAAAGAAATGAGTAGTTTTCGGGAATGCTCGGGAAGAGGGGAACGTTTTTTTATGTTTTAAGAAAAAAATATTATATTATTCGCCGGATAGTTGTACATTGAAATTTCAATTAGGTATTACGTGTACAAGGTTCTTAACTGCATATGCATCTGATCATATATGTATTACTATTTTCTATTACAATACAATAGATTTTTTATTACAAAAAAAGAAGGAAGGAGATTTTTCAATGCGAGATCTAAAAACTTATCTTTCCGTGGCACCGGTATTAAGTACTCTATGGTTCGGGTCTTTAGCGGGTCTATTGATAGAGATCAATCGTTTTTTCCCAGATTCGTTGACATTCCCTTTTTTTAATTCTAGTTATTGACACGGTAACAAATAACGAAAATTCGAGACACAATTAACTATTTGTGACTAATCCTTCGCCCCCCTTTCTCTTTTTTCCCTTTAGAATAAGAGGGAGGAAAGAGAAAAAAGTAGATTCAACAGCCTCGAGACTTGGGTTCAAGTTTGAATTAAATAAATTGAATTCAAAAATTTAAAAAATGAAATAGGGGTGTAAGTAGAATAAACAACGTGGGGTCTAGATCTAGGACAAGACTCTTCTCTTATACAAGGACAGGGTACTTAAATGCAAATGAACTACTGTGATTTGAAATATAGTTTATAAATCATTCTTTTTTATTTTTTATATTGATTGCAGCGAAATTTTTCATAATTGGAGTTTAAGTTAGTAACTTCTATTTTTTCCTTCCTTTCTTCTTCGTTTCGGATCGAAAATAGAAGAGTTGAGTAAATCAAAAATCAAAGGGGGATTCATCATGGCCAAGGGGAAAGATGTCCGAATAACGGTTATTTTGGAATGTACTAGTTGTGTTCGAAACGATGTTAATAAGGTATCAACAGGGATTTCCAGATATATTACGGAAAAGAATCGGCATAACACGCCTAATCGACTGGAATTGAGAAAATTCTGTCCATATTGTTATAAACATACGATTCATGGGGAGATAAAGAAATAGATCGAATAGAGCACATTTATAGAACCCTTCCAAGAAAGGCGAAAAAAGGCATTATAATATATATAACATAGTTAAATATAAACAAACCAAATCCTATTTATTCTAATGCATTTTAGATCCGATCGAAATAGGATTTTCGGGAGAAGTAATAAACTAAACAAACCATGGATAAATCTAAGCGACCTTTTCTTAAATCCAAGCGATCTTTTCGTAGGCGTTTGCCCCCGATCCAATCGGGGGATCGAATTGATTATAGAAACATGAGTTTAATTAGTCGATTTATTAGCGAACAAGGAAAAATATTATCTAGACGGGTGAATAGATTGACCTTGAAACAACAACGATTAATTACTATTGCTATAAAACAAGCTCGTATTTTATCTTTGTTACCTTTTCTTAATAATGAGAAACAATTTGAAAGAACAGAGTCGACCGCCAGAACTGCGGGTTTTCGAGCCAGAAATAAATAGGCTTACTCTTTCTTGACTTGAATCAAAATTCCAATCCGAACTCAAAGGCGGATTAATGTTTTGTTCGAAAAAAATGAAAAATGCAAATTTGATTATCGTGTCGTAAGAAAAAAAAGAATCGGGTAAGAATAAATATTTATTTGAGCGTGTTTATTCATTTTTACTACCTTTTTTATATTTATTTATCATTTTGAATCTACCCTCCCGGAGTTTATTCTCCGGGGAACTTCGTTTAAATTATTCCGGTGGATTCTTTACAATAGACTTCTTTTATGATCTCATTGGAAATCATATAAATACAATTTTTATTTGATATAGCTAATTGTGCAAGTATTTTACGATTAAGAAGCACCTGTTTCTTATATAGGTCGTGTATTAATCTACTATAACTATAGGATACTCCTATTTCACGAATTGCCGCGTTTATTCGAGTAATCCACAAACGTCGAAAATGTCTCTTTTGCCTATCCCTATCCCGATGAGACGAAACCAAAGCTCTTATTCTCTGTTGAGTAATTGTTCGAGTAAGTCTTGAATGAGCCCCTCGAAAGCTTGATGCAAATAAACGAATTTTTGTTCTACGTCTCCGAGCTACATATCCCCGTCTAATTCTGGTCATTGAATAAATGAAACTTTGACGAATAACTAATATATTTCCTTTTTTCAGTTATTCTTTTTCCCCCTCCTAGTCTATTAATAACAAAGCTTTTTTCCAATGTATAAATTAAAAATTCCAATGGCTTTGGCTACTATAACCTTCCCGACCACTATTTTTATTTTACTAAGTATCAAAATAGAATAAATGAAAAAAACTGGATAAAGAAATAGCGGCTTCCTTCGTTTCTATGGTAACTTCTTAAACGGTGAGGTTTTCTCTATACACCGGAGCCTTTACTTCATTTAATCACTGTTATTGGTAACTTGTATAGTTAACGTTCTTTGGCTCTACCCATGAATTATACAGTAATAGTTCTTTCACGATTAGATCTACTTACACAGTAACGGCATTTAATTATGAAAGTTGGCTGGGTAGCTAACCCTGTTAGTCCGTTCTTGCAAGAGGGAACCTAAGTTTTTAAGTAAGATTTCCTCCGCTTAATGGATAACCATTTGCTACCAATGGAGAATTGCTTCTCATCTTAAATTGAGGTGATTGGATTTGCACCAACGGAAACCATAAATTTAATTTAATACACAATAGAATTGATAGATTATCTTTTTTTTTAGATACTGAATTGAATGGACTTCTTTTTCTATTCTATCCTATTCGACGGTACTAATTATTGAGACTGGAAAGGGTTTTCTTTCTTTTATCCCAGCTCATGATCTGAACGAGTCGCACATACACCCTAGTACACGTCCCTCGACGCTGAGGGCATCCCCGAAGCGCGGGGGATTTTGTGACATTTCTGATTGGCTGTCTTGTATTTCTGATAAGTTGTTTAATAGTTGGCATCTTGAATCATATCCTATAATGGGCTGGTTTAGATCAATCCTAACCTGATGATTATGAATTATACTTCTATTTCATTTCATTTCTAGTAAATTCGGCAAAAAGATAAAATCTTAAATCGAGGATTTACGCGAAAAAATCCGGGCTATTTTCACTCAACCACCGCTACAAGATCAACAATTCCATAAGCTTGGGCTTCTGTTGCTGACATAAAAACATCTCTTTCCATGTCTTCCGAGACAACCCATAAGGGTTTGTCCGTTCTTTGTACATAAACCCTTGTGAGAGTTTCACGCAGTTTGAGCAGCTCTTCCGCTTCCAGGATAAATTCTCCCGTTTGTGCCTCATAAAAAGAACTAGCAGGTTGATGAATCATTACCCTGATGGTATAACAAAAGGGGGTTCCTCCATTTTGCATGATGAAGATAAAAGAAAGATAAAGAATATAAAGAATAAAAAAAGACAGAATTGAACAACCGTACGGGCATCTTTTATGCATTGCATACGGCTCTATAATTGACCCTTACCTTCCATCAAAAAAAAATAGGATCTATCAGACCCAGATCGGTAAATGATCAAATTACCACCCTTCCTTTCATAGGAGTTCCAAAATACTATGATGGTTCCGTTGCTTTATATATTTCTTATTAGATTCTTATTTGGTTTATCTGTGATTCAGCAATCCCAAAGTTGTTTTTTGTAAAAAAAAAGGAAAAAAGAATCTTGTTTTTTTATTTTCGAACTCTTTCAGAACAAAACTAAGCCCCCGGTGTGAAAATAAAAAAGTTTGTGACGCTAAAATGGAATTTTCAATATAAAAAATAGGAAATACCTTTTATCTCATACTACTATCTCGATATATAATCTAATGTTTTGAAAAAACAATAAAAAGTTTTTCTTTTGATATCGAATTAAAGGTGCCATGCTATTATTACTTAATATTCATATGGCGAAGGCATAGTCGTCTTTTTTCTCTCAAATAAAAACCTCATTGGCGCCAAGCGTGAGGGAATGCTAGACGTTTGGTAATTTCTCCTCCGGCCAAGATAAAAGATCCCATTGAAGCGGCTAATCCCATGCATATTGTCTGTACATCCGGTCGCACAAATTGCATTGTATCATAAATAGCCACTCCGGGGATTACCCATCCCCCAGGAGAGTTTATAAATAAATATAGATCTTTGGTATCATTCTCGATACTGAGATATACCATAAGACCAATAAGTTGATTCGAGATCTCGCTATCAACCTCTTGTCCTAAAAAAAGTAATCTTTCTCGATAAAGTCGGTTGATTAGGGTAAAATTTATCCCTTAGGAACCGTACAGGCGCCTTTTGGTGCATACGGTT